TACGTTTTACATCTTCTATGCGAAAATGTTCCATTTTCATAAGGTCTTCTTGACTGTTATTCAAAAGCTCCAATAATGTATGTATATTGGACCTTTTGAGACAATTATAGATCCTGGAAGGCAATTCTAATTGGTCAATAAAAATCGATTTCAATGCTATTTCTTTTTTATTTTTCCTTAGTTTAGCCAATCCATCATGAAAAGTAAAAAGTGGTAAAGTAACTTTGTGTTGATTGTTTTCTAAATTTAAGTTTTCTTCGTCCGCATGTAAAAAAGGAATAAATAAATCAATCAAATTCCGGGAGGCTTCATAAAGCGCTTCTTTAGGAGTTAAACTTCCATTTGTCCATATTTCGAGAAAAAGTATCTCTTGTTTTTCATTCCCATTCACATAAGAATGAATACTATAATTTGCATTTCGAACAGGCATGAATACAGCATCTATAGGATAACTTCCGTCTTGAATGGTATTTAGTGTTTTTATACGATATCCGCGATTCCTCTCGATTTTTAATCCAATACAAAAATGAATGGGTTCTGTTAGGTTAGCTATATGTTGTGTATTATCAACGATTTCCACAGAAGATGGTAAAATTATGTCTTGAGCAGTTACATATCCAGGACCCTTGACACAAATAGACGCGTCCCGAGTTCCATACAGATTACTTCTCAATACAATTTTTTTCAAATTCATTAAGATTTCATGTACTGATTCTTGAATACCCACTATGGTAGAATATTCATGTGGTATTTTCTCAGATTTTGCACGTGTGATACATGTTCCCTCTATTTCTCCGAGCAAAGCTCTTCGCATCGCAATGCCTATTGTGTCGGCTTGACCTTTCATAAGTGGAGACAGAATAAAGCGTCCATAATAAAGACGCTTACTGTCTGCTCTTGATTCAACACACTTCCACTGTAGTGTCCGAGTGGATGTTCTTACTTTCTCTCGAACCATAGTAATATATTTTGATCAAATCCTTGAATTATTTATTTCTCTTGAAATCTCTTCAATGTTTATTTTTCCTTTTACACACGTCTTTTTTTAGGGGGCCTACATCCATTATGTGGCATAGGGGTTACATCCCGTATGAAACTTAATAGTATACCACTTCTACGAATAGCTCTTAATGCCGCATCTCTTCCGAGACCGGGACCTTTTATCATGACTTCTGCTCGTTGCATACCTTGATCTGCTACTGTCCGAATAGCATTTCCTGCTGCGGTTTGAGCGGCAAATGGTGTCCCCCTTCTTGTACCCTTGAATCCACAAGTACCGGCGGAGGACCAAGAAATCACCTGACCTCGTACATCTGTAACAGTCACAATGGTATTGTTAAAACTAGCTTGAACATGAATAACTCCCTTTGGTATTTTACGCGCATTCTTACGTGAACCAATACGTCCATTTCTACGTGAACCAATTTTTGGTATAGGTTTTCCCATATTTTATTATCTCATAAATATAAGTCAGAGATATATGGATATATCCATTTCATGTCAAAAACGGATCCTTTCTATTTTTCGATTTTTTTCATTTTAATATTTTTGATTTTTAAATATATTAATATTCTTTAAAAAATGAAAAAATTAAGATTATAAATAATTAAATATATTTATTTAATATTAATAATTTAAATAAAATAATTAATTTCTATTAAAATTTATTAAAAAATTCATTCCTGAATAGAAAATATTTTGAAAAATGGATAATATTCAAATTAATCCAATTTGATATATTAATATATTTTATTAATGAAATGAATAATTTAATATAATTTTCGAATTGGATTTTCTTTTTTTTTTGTGCATCCGCACCCTTTTTTATTTTTTGGAAAGATTATCCTTGTCTTTGTTTATGTCTTGGATTGGAACAAATTACTATAATTCGTCCGCGCCTACGGATCAGTCGACATTTTTCACAAATTTTACGAACGGAGGCCCTTATTTTCATATTTGTCATTCCTTAACAGAATTCCGAATCTATTTATTGGAAGAAAATAGGGTTTCCTGCAATTTTTAACTTCTAATTGTATCCCCATAAAAAAAAGAATGTTGAAGTTGAAAAACAGTATAATCATTCGAATTTTGGTTCCGGGGTCTATAAATTATACGTCCTCCGCTTGAATCAAAATGACTTACTTCCATTTTGATTTTATCTCCCGGTAGTATACGTATAAAACTATGTCGAATCCTTCCGGAAACATAACCTAGAATCCTATTCTCATTATAGAAAGGAACCTGGAACATACCATTGGGAAATGATTCAGTAATTAAACCCTCATGAATCCTTTTGTTTCTTTTATTCCTATTCCAGTTAAAACCCCTTCCCATATTAACTAATGCATGAGGAGTGAGATTAGAAACCCGCCTTTTCTCTCTCTTTTTTCACAAAAATGTATGTAAGTTTCTCATATAATTCGGATATCAGAAAGATTACCATATATAACATAAAATTTCTCCGCCGATTCTTTCTAATCGAGCCTCTCGATCTGTCATTATACCTCGAGAAGTAGAAAGAATTACAATCCCCACCCCTCCTAAAATTCTAGGAATTCGTTGATAATTAGAATAGATTCGTAGACCAGGTCTACTGATTCGTTTTAAATTAAAAATAGTTTTATATGATCCTTTCCTATTTCTTCTATGCCGTAGAGTTAAAACTAAAAAATATTTGTTGCTTTCCCTATGTTTTCTCACGTTTTCAATAAAACCTTCTCGGAAAAGTATTGTAACAATGTTTTCGGTGATGTTAGTAGATGGTATTCGAACCGTTCCTTTTCTATTCATGTCAGCATTTCGTATAGAGGTTATTATGTCAGCAATGGTGTCCTTACCCATGATAAACTAAAATGATTCTTGCCCTTTACTTTTGATATAATCAACATGCTCTTTTATTATTTTTTTATTATTTTATATCTTTTATTAATTTGATATTCTATTCATTTATATATTAATTTATAATATAATTATAAAATATTATAATATAATTATAAAATAATAATTATAAATTAATTATATAATATTTCTTATATATTTATAATTATTTAAATTTATAAATAATATGAAATTTTTCATTTTATATTAATATATAAAATTAACAATAAAATTCATATTTAATAGAAATATTAATATAAAATGAAATATAAATATATTAAATTTGAATTTAATAATATTTCTATTTCTTTTTATTTTCTTATTTTTTTCTTTTTTATTTATGAATTAATATAATAAAGATTTTTATATTTTTTTTTTAGATTTATAATAATTACAAAAGGTATATGCGTGAGACATAATCAATCTATTAATTAATCTTTTTCATTCAAATACTATAAATATATCATGGTCTCGTCTTATAATACCTCGGGTGCTAATGAAACTATTTTAGTGAAATTTAACTGCCTCAATTCCCGGGCGATCGCACCAAAAATTCGAGTTCCTTTTGGATTTCCTTCTTGATCAATGACAACCGCAGCATTATCATCATATTTTATTATCATACCATTGTTACGTTTGAGTTCTTTACAAGTACGTACAATTACAGCTCTGATCACTTCTGATCTTTCTAAAGGTGTATTTGGTACTGCTTCCTTGATTACAGCAACAATAACGTCACCAATATAAGCATATCGTCGATTACTAGTTCCTATGATTCGAATACACATCAATTCGCGGGCCCCGCTGTTATCGGCTACATTCAAATGGGTTTGAGGTTGAATCATATCATTTTTTTTCTCTGTTCTTTCGGCGAAGTAAAAAAAAAAGAAATATTGTGTATCCAAAAAAAAAAGAAACCCACAATTGCAATTTTTTTTCATCCCAAAGACCTCTTTCCTTTGGTTCTAATTATTATGCCGAAATAATGAATTGAGTTCGTATAGGCATTTTGGATGCTGCTATTGCAATAGCTTTTCTGGCTATATTTTCTGTGACTCCGCCCATTTCATAAAGTATTCTACCTGGTTTAACGACAGCTACCCAATATTCGGGAGATCCTTTTCCCGACCCCATACGTGTTTCTGTAGGTCTTACTGTAACCGGTTTGTCTGGAAATATGCGTACCCATATTTTTCCACCGCGGCGGGCATTTCGTGACATTGCCCGCCGCCCTGCTTCTATTTGTCTAGATGTGATCCAAGTGGGCTCGAGTGCCTGAAGAGCATATCTACCGAAGCAAATATGATTACCTCGAGAGGATATTCCTTTCATTCTTCCTCTATGTTGTTTACGGAATCTGGTTCTTTTGGGGTTATAGTTGATGGTTCTTTCTCAATTCCATCTCTACTACAGAACCGTACATGAGATTTTCACCTCATACGGCTCCTCGCGAATGAAACGATTAAAATAGAATATACATGGATTTAATGAATAAAATAATATACCGAATCGTCGTGGGATTTTTTTAGATTTCATCTAATCTATTGGAGATTTGTATATCTTGTTTTGATATATAACTAAACAAGTATTCTTTTTCTATTATAGTATAGACAATTCTTGCTATCTAGATATAAATAGATAATGTTGTTTTGTTATGTTATAAGGTTCTAACGAATCTTTATTTTGTTTTTCCTTTTATTATGGATTGGCCCCTATTTAGAAATCCAAAAAAATCCAAATTTTCGCGGGCGAATATTTACTCTTTCATTATCTATTTCAGATGTACGGTTAGCCCATGACTCCTCAGAACATGATTCCTCAGAATAAATGGATTGGTTCTTGGTTCGTTCCGCCATCCCACCCAATGAATCATTAAGATTCGTTTTTAATAAAATCTTAGGCATTCACAGGTTCCGTCGTTCCCATCGCTTCTCGATTAATGGTTAGGTCTGAATTGTACAATGGAGCCTCTAATTCCATTTTCTTTTTTCTTGAGTCAACCTTCTCAGTTTTTAGTGACTCGGGGCTCTTGATTTGTTTGTTCTATGAATATAGTCATCTAATTATGGATTAATTAATATTGATGCTTTATTACACTACCTTTTATGACATGACTCATAGAC